AAAGAAACCTTTCTACCAAAAAATTCCAAAAGGATGAAGAGATGAAGAAGAGGGTTATATACAGACTGTATCAAATAATTCACCCACAGCCTGTAGATCTTTTCACGAACGGATTAATCGGACGAGAATAAAGAGAGAGTCCTGTTCTGCATGTCAATGCCGACAACAATGAAATTTATAGTAAGAGGAAAATCCGTCGACTTTAAAAATCGTGAGGGTTCAAGTCCCTCTATCCCCAAAAAGCCTATTTTTCTTCCCCGACCTTTTTACCTATACCCCCTTTTATTTTGTTACGGGTTGAAAATTCCTGATGCACCCACTCTATTCTATATTCTATTTGTCTATATTCTATTTGATTCGTTTAGTTTTTAGTTTTTTTAGTTTATAAATAGATCTGGGCAGAAATGCCTTTCTCTTATTACATGTTATATACATGATAATATATCAAAATGAACATCTTTGAGAAAAAACCCCATTTAAACAACCCCGAATAGAACCCAGATAAAACTTTGTAATCTTCTTACGTACTGTTAATTGACAAAGACCCCATCCTCTAATAAAATTAAAAAATTAAGGATGCTACATTGGGCTGGTCGGGATAGCTCAGCTGGTAGAGCAGAGGACTGAAAATCCTCGTGTCACCAGTTCAAATCTGGTTCCTGGCACATGATTAAATTGGTCGAGTTTCTTTAAAGTAATTGATATGAATCGACATCCACATTCATTTATAGTATAGTTTAAATAATAATCCATATTTTGATTCATCTTGACGAGATATACCCCATCTATTTTATCTATTTTTTATTTATAGATGGGTTGAATTTAATAGTTAATAAACAAGATTCAGTTCAGATCCAAAAAAAGAGAATTCCATACCCTTCCATTTCTTTGAACTTTCTTTCATATTTTATTTAGTTATTCCTATCTACATAACTTGCTAAAACCTTCTAAGTAATGTGCGTCGTACAAAACGAAGTAAAACTTTCTGATGCAGAACTCCTTTTGTTCATCCTATTGTTTCGGCTCGTATGAAATAAGTATCTTCCAAACCAAATAACTGGGATGTGAGAATCAACGAATTCCCAATTCTCTTTTTTGTTGTCTTTTTTTTTCATTAATCATTTGTTTTCTAATTTTATATTATTTTGATCTCATATTGGAGTTGTAGTTATAGGGCTATACGGACTCGAACCGTAGACCTTCTCGGTAAAACAGATACAACTTTTATTATCAAAATGATTGAACTGTTTCAAAGACCCAACAGGCATTTTTTTTGCATTGGGCTCTTTCATTAACTGATCAAAATATCAGCTAGTCTGCCATATTTTTTTTTGATACAAAAATAGGATAAGGAGATGGCTCCCCGTGCTTTGCTTATTCATTATTTGCGATTCTGATGCAAGAACACCTACCAAAGTTTTTCAAGGATATGATTATCTTGACGTAGGTCTGCCTATGGCCTAGATCAACCTAAGTTAAATGAAGTCTCAATCCTTCTGCTGCTTACAAACTACAATATGAAACCTCCTACACCTTAAAGTTCATAAGATGAAAAGAGCTTTTTTGAAGTCCTTAGACTAAGTATGCCTAGCGTTGAATAGACTGGATATTCACCTTATCAAGATCTCCAATTCATGATAGGGTCTAGTTGGTGCCTAAACAGCACTACAATCAGACCGAACCCTTGTAAGCCAAGTCAGGCTATTGTTCCCTCAAAGTTAAAGTTATAGGGTAAGACATCAATTTTAATCACAATTTTTTGATTTGATTGTATGATAAATTCCCCTGAAAAACATTGGCGCACGTGTAAACGAGGTGCTCTACCAACTGAGCTATAGCCCTTATTGCTTTGCTTATGATACATATTTTATCGTGTAGAGAATTTCTTGTCAAGGGGTATATTAAACAATCCAACACCACAAATCTTTGATCCGTTTAAGTGGGTATTGCTTAAGCTTAAGATTAGTATTGCTTATAAGTAATATGGGATTTATAATCCATCCACGGAGTGGTCCCCTTGGTTCTCATTAGTCTGAGAAATGACCTACTTAACTCAGCGGTTAGAGTGTTGCTTTCATACGGCGAGAGTCATTGGTTCAAATCCAATAGTAGGTAGAACTTATTAGATACCATTGACTCCAGTATCTAATAAGTTTTTGTCCCAGCATCTTTTACCCTTTTTATTTTATTGATTTTGTAACTTCATTTTGTTTTGAATTTTGTTTCGTTGCATCAAATTGTGATTTTCAGTGATTGTAGTTGATTCTTTTCACTCGACAGAATCAAATCAAAATAGGTTCGAAATAGACTCTTTTTTATTATTCGAACATGCCAACTAGTTATATTATGAAATTAAAGCATTGATAGCTTCGACTCGCGTCCTAGCTCGTCGGAGAGCTAGATTTGCTTCAATTGTTTGTCTTTTTCCTTGGGCTTTTCTCAAATTAGTTTCCGCTATTTCAAGAGTTTGTTGAGCTTCTTGTGGATTAATGTCACTGCC